ATACAATACTATTCATTGAGAATCTCAATTTTGAATGATACTTATTTCGTATGAGCCAATAGGATGAACTGAAAAAGGTCTGCATCATTAACTATGTAAGATACATATCAACATCAATTATATATCCGGCTCCGCAAAATAAAAAGTACGATCAAAGAAATGAAGAATATAGAAATACCAAAAAAAAATACAAAAAAACGGACCGGATTTTTTTGTAATATATCTGAGATGAATTTTTACTATTCCCAACCTCTGAATTCGCCTAGATTCAACTTTTTGGTCTTTCAACCAACAAATTAAACCATTTGAATATTGTTGAAATATTAACATTCTTTTTAGAGCGCAGAAAAAAGCGAAACAAAATCAAATAATTCATTTACATACTTTATATACCTAGAATATACATCTATTCTTTCTTCATCTAGAAAGAGAATATCTGTGGACACCTAGATAAATTATGTATGATAATCAAGACCACTAATAAATATATATTATATCTATTCCCAAAATTCATTAAAATGAATATGGGAATAGATACTCATACAAATGAATCGCCGGGAACCAGATTTGAACTGGTGACACGAGGATTTTCAGTCCTCTGCTCTACCGGCTGAGCTATCCCGACCATTCTTGAGGCACTATCCTCATTTTAAGAAATTAGTTGAGTCTATGTCAACTAAAAAAAAAAAGAGGATATAGGATAAAAAATTAGAGAATAATAGGGGCTTTTGGGGATAGAGGGACTTGAACCCTCACGATTTCTAAAGTCGACGGATTTTCCTCTTACTAAAAATTTCATTGGTGTCGGTATTGACATGTAGAATGGGACTCTATCTTTATTCTCGTCTGATTAATCATTTCTTCAAAAGATCCATCAGACTATGTTGGAGTGACTGATTTGATCAATGAATATTACATTTTTTCTTCAAGTTGGAATTCATTTGATTCACATCTTTTGTGATCGAAATCGAATCGAAATATTTCCAAAAATAAGTTTGTAATTTTCATTAATCAACTGAAATAGTATTTCAGTAAATATATATAAACATATATATGTTTATCCTTGATCCTTTCTGGAATTTTTATAGAAGGATTCATTTCCTACTGCGAAAGGAAATGTTAATGTTGTCAACTCCATTTGTTAGAACAGCTTCCATTGAGTCTCTGCACCTATCCAATTTTAACTTTCTGAACTTTTATTTTTTTGTTTTCGGAAAGCAGGATTTGGCTCAGGATTGCCCATTGTGAATTCCAGGGTTTCTCTGAATTTGAAAGTTTTCACTTGGTAAGTTTCCATACCAAGGCTCAATCCAATTAAGTCCGTAGCGTCTACCTATTTCGCCATATCCCCCCTTTTTTTCTTTGAGATTGGGATCTCATTAGGATGTTTTTTCATTTGTATTATGAGAATGTAATACCTATTCCCATTTTGAAAAAAAAAAAAAGTTTCCTTCTATCATTGTTTAATTGATTTTCTTTCATCTATATTGGATAGCCATATTTGGTCGAATCATAAATGATTCTATTATCTCTGTATTCGCAATTCAATATAGATAGATATATACCACATATCTATCTCTTTTTTATCTCCCCCCTTCTATCATTTTTTGATAGAATTTGGAATACTCGAACGTTCGATTCTTTTTTCCTTAGAGCGGACAGATACCGACCCTATAATAATAATTCTAATCTAATATAAAAACTAAAAGCAAAAATCCATTTATTAATATTAATTTCGAATTCGATAGAAATATCGAATTTCTAATTACTTATTTATATATTTCAAATTAATTTCTTTTGATAATCCATCCAATTTTTTAGAATTCTAATGTAGAATTCTATTCTATAACATTATATTAATTATATTATTTATTTTATTATATAAATATATATTATTTAATATTTTAATATAAATTACTTTGTCCTGTAATCTCATTATTCATTATAATAAGAATATTATAATATTCTTTTCAATTTGAAATCTAATCTACTATGACTAATATTAGTCATTATTTCAAAGATTGAAATAAATATTTGTATTTGAAATAGTATTTTACATATCTATTATTTTTAGATTCTATTTATACATATTTAAAATAGAAGGTATTCTAGTTCTAGAATTCTTATTATTAATTTAATTAATATAATATATAATAATATATTATAGAAAAAATTGATTATTAAATAATAGATCATAAAATAGAAGAGATATAATAAATAAGAATTATGTGTTAGATGTAAATATTTGATTTATTATTTAATATATATATTATAAATATTTCTTTATCTCTTATATTTATTTGAATTTTTAGAGATGAAAACTATGTTATGAAATGAAGAGCTAATAAATATAAATAAACAATTAATAAGTAATATACCCGTAGTTTATGAAAGAATTCATATGCATACACAATTTGTGTTATGTGAGCCCGCTTAGCTCAGAGGTTAGAGCATCGCATTTGTAATGCGATGGTCATCGGTTCGACTCCGATAGCCGGCT